AAAAGTTCCTTTTGAAGCCAGAATAGCTTTTCCTTGATATCGAACATAATGTATGAAAGTATCTTTGAGGAACCATAAGATCCTCTGAAAAAAATTACAACACACGACTATAAGATATTCTATTTTTCCATAGAAATGTGTTCGCTCAAGAAAGACTCCAGAAGATATTGATCGTAAATAAGAAGACTGTTTACGAAGAAACAGGAATAGATATTCGCATTCATATACATAAGAATTATGTAGGAACCAAAAGAATCTTTTCTTTTTTTTTGAAAAGACGTAAATGGATTTCTTTGAAGTAATGATACTATTCAAATTATGATATTCGTGGAAAAACAATCGCAATAAATGCAAAGAAGGGACATCTTTGATCCAGCATTGAAGGATTTGAACCAAGATTTCCAGATGGATGGGGTGGGGTATTAGTAGATCTGACACATAATTTAAATGTGATAATTTATCCTCTAAAAAGGGAAATATTGAATGAATAGATCGTAAATTCTGAGATTTTGGTATTCTTTTTTCTTCAAGGGAAGATACTAATCGCGACGAGAATGGAATTTCCAGAATGACTCCAAAACCTTCTGATACCATTTGAGAAGAAAAATGAGAAGAAAAAGAATTCTTGTGCCCCCAAAAACCATTTTCCTTTTGGTTAGAATCATTCACCGAAGAAATCAAAGATTTCTGTTGATACATTCGAGTAATTAAACGTTTCACAAGTACTAAACTAGATTTATTGTCATAACCAATAATTTCCACAGGTTCGTAAAAAAGAAAACTATTAAAGCTATGATAATGAGCAAGTGAGTAAATATACTCCTGAAGGAGTAGTGGATATAGGAAGTTTTGTTGCCGAAATCTATCTTTTTTCAATCTAAATATCCTTGTAATTCTGCCATTTAAATACATTTCTACTGTAACCAAAAAAGGGAGGCACTTCTTGTGTTATGAAATGATACATAGTGCAATATGGTCAGAACGGCGTATGCATATATTGTATGTAGTATATTGTTTCTTTTATACTCAAATACTAAAATAGTATAACTTCTAACTAGAATAAACTATAACTATAATAAACCTAGAATAAACTATAATAATATATAAGAATAATAATATTCTTCTTATTCTAATTATTTTCTATTATTATAAGAGATAATTAGAATAATATAGTCTAGTATTATAATATACTATGCACTGTCTATACTTTTACTTTCAATAATCTAGAATATAGACTTTTATACATGTAAAAAACATAATGATAATATAATTAAAGTAAAAGATTATATAAAAGTAAGAACAAATTAAAGAATATATACCCCGGAGACAGAGAGCCCAATCTACAGATCTTTTTTCTTTCCCTTTCTTTCTATCCAATTTTGGTTTCTTTTACTTGTTAATATAAGTAGAAGAACAATAAAAGAAAGAAATAAAATAACAATAAGAAAAAGGAGTAAAAAAGAAAAAGGAGTAAAAATCTTTTATTTTTGCAACCCAATCACTCTTTTGACTTTGGAAAAAAAAAAGATCTTTTTTATCACTATACTATTTCTTCTACACATCCGTCTTCAATCCACAATAAAGAATAATTAGGATTAATAAAAAAAAGAATCAATGGTCCACTCACAATTCACAAGAGAACCTTTCCCCACATCAGGCACTAATCTATTTTTAACGCATAATTAGTAATTTGATCGGGTAATCATTCAAATTAAGAAGGGAAGCTCGTTACTTTTTTGTCTTACTCGAATTGGAGCCATAAGGCTCTATCCATTTATTCACTAGACCCAAAATACTTTACCAATTGTTATCAAAAGAAAAACTCTCGTTCTATTTCTATTATGAGTACTAGAAATCTTCTTTTTCTATGATTTTATTATTCTTTTTACGACATGCTTTTTTTTCCATTCATTACCTTTCAGGATCAGTCGCAATCTTATAAACTCTACCAATAGTCTAGACGAATTCCTTCATCCAAATGTGTAAAAGATCATAGTCGCAATTAAAAGCCGAGTACTCTACCGTTGAGTTAGCAACCCGGATCAATATGAAATGTAGATATGATCGAAATAAAAAAATACAGTAAACTCATTCATTTTACTAAAGTGAAGGAAAGAGCCGATAGGGAATGGGGATAAAAAGATCTATTTATATACGATCAAATTATATTTTATACGATCAAATTATATTTGTTTGATACGCCATTGTCAATATGAATGGACTTTTTTATCAAACAAATTTCAAGAAATTATATAGAAATTTGTGTTGGATTAGCATAATATAAAGAATAAAACTTTGAGCGGAAAAAAATAAGGAAAAGGTAAAGATAGCAAAAATAGCGGCTTTATTTAATCAAAAAAAGAAAGGTACAATACAAATACAAGAAGAAAGATTACCCCCCTTGTTTGGGGGGTTCCACAAAAAGAAGAAAGAAAAAGAAGAATAAAATAAGTATGAATAGAACAAGAAAAGAAAAAACTTGGAATAAAGATTTACACAAAGATAGGTACTAGTTACCCTATCCTTTTTTTATTCATGATTCTTGTTTTTCCTTTCTTTTTTTATCAAAATCAAAAGAAACTCGAAATTCTTTAAAGAATTCTGCCTTCCTTAAAATATCATAAACAGTTCCTGTGGGTTGAGCACCTTTTTCAAGGAAATATAAAATAGCAGGAACATTTGAATAAGTTTGATTTTTTATCGGATCATAAAAACCCACTTTTCGAAGATCTCTTCCTTCTCTTCGGGATCGAACATCAATTGCAACGATTCGATAGATGGCTCATTGGGATAGATGTAGATAAAAGATGCCCCCCTAGAAACGTATAGGAGGTTTTCTCCTCATACGGCTCAAGAAAAAATGATTATAATTTCTAGAATTTCTCTATCTATATAGATAGATAGAAAGAAAAATGGATCCATAAAGAATTAGACTGTAATTTGAGCCTTTTTTTCCTTCTTTACAGAAAAAGAAATTTCATTTGTACTCCTAACTCAAGTTGGGTAGTTTTGAAAGAGTTCAAAAGGAAATCCTTAGAATTTCTTGAGCTGTCTCTAACTTCTTTTTTTGTCTCCTTTCGTATATATATATATATTTTTTACTCATTCTGATCCAATTGTTGAGACAAGTGAAAATAGTGTTTCCTTGTTCCGGAATTTGTTGTCTTTGCTTTGCGCTTTGTGAAATCATTGGGTTTAGACATTACTTCGGTGATCCTTACTCCTTTTCAAAAAAGCAGCAACATACCTTTTGTTTTTTGTTCTTTCTATGGAAAGAAAATGAAAAAATCATACGAAAGATTGATTCCTTTGTGATACACTCTTGATTGAAACAGTTTGAAAATTTCGACAAATTTGATTTTTTCATTTCAAACTTGTTCATTTTTGAACCTCTCCATTTATCTATATTTAGATATTGATGATATATTTACAAAGTTGGTCTAACTTATTGATTGTCACTAACCCTAGATTATTCCCCCGATAAATGAATCAATCATTTTTGCTCGAGCTCCATCATATGCTATACCTTTAATATACCACTTTAATATACCATTAGTATCTTTATTTAGTTATTTAGCAACCCAAGACAAATTAAATTAGGTTCCTAGCAGAACAAATTATGTCGAGACAAGAGCATCTTCATTCGTATAGAAAGAGAAGATGGTGGATGTCAGAATCCACAGCCAATCATGTCCTTCAAGTCGCACGTTGCTTTCTACCACATCGTTTCAAACGAAGTTTTACCATAACATCCCTCTCATTTTCTTTTAATTTGGAACCGTATGCAATTGATTCAATATGGAATCATGAATAGTCATTGGCTGAACCAATTGATACATAATAATCTACACTTATAGATAAGTGTTATCCGGAAAGGATTTCACTTAAAAATACCACATAATTTTCTTATAGGAATAATATCACATGAAAAAAAAACAAATCAGTTTTAAGCAAACTTATTTACATCTTCAACAGATCTTTCGGGATTGTCCATAATAAACCTCTTTTTATTAAAAAAGAAATTAGAAACCTCAAAAAAAGCCTTTGACTTTACTTTCATTCAAATGAAAAAAAAATACCCATGAATGGATAAAAGTTTTTAGCCACTTTAACTAAATTTAACTAAATGTTTAACTAAATACTAAATATTTCATTATTAGAATAATAAGATAATCTGAAATAATAAGATAATATTAATAAGAAAAATATACAAAATAAAAATATACAATTACATACAATAATTATATATTTAATAATTATATATTTATATTATATTTATAATTATATTTATTTTATTTCTATTTTCTTTATATTTTAGACTCTTATGTAAAATATGTAATATATTCTAATGTTAATTAGAATGTTATATTCTAATTAGAATCTCATTTCATAATTATGAATATTTTTATAAATATTTTCTCATTTTTTTCTTTATGAAATATGATTTTTCTAATATTATGATTTACTTATTATTTACCATCTCCAATTAAATCTTATTTTCATTTAATTGAAAACAGAGAGATAGTTTGAGAATAAAGTTTCTTTGTTTTCATTATTATGGAGTAGAAAAAATCTCGTGTAAGGTAAGATCAAAAAGAAAATAAGAATCCTTGGATTCTTATCTTTTCGCATCCATCTACATCATATAAAAAAATAATCGTTAACAAAAGTAATCACGAATATTTATATTGAAGAATAAAATATTTTAGTAAAAAAAAGATATGATTTTAAGAATGATTCTTAGAATTCAGATTGGATAACATTGTATCCAACATTAAACAGAAAATTGTTGAATTAAATTTTCAATTTCAATAGAGAAGAATCTTTCGTTTCTAATGCAAACGATCTGGGACGGAAGGATTCGAACCTCCGAGTAACGGGACCAAAACCCGTTGCCTTACCGCTTGGCCACGCCCCATTTTGATTTGGTCTAAGAAAAAATAAGATAAATATTGGTTATTCGTCAATAACCAACCAAAAGAAATATAGGACATGTTGTCGCTAGGATTCAACACAATAGATATAGAATCAAAAAGATTAATTGATCATTACTTAGAATTCAATTAAGATATTGTATGAAAATAGAATTCCTTGTATTCTTATTTGATTGGAGAATGTAAGGAAGGATTCTTGATTGGGGAGAAGTCAAAGAAAAATAAGAATTTTTTTCTTTTATCTGCATCTGCCTTTTTATTTGAAAATTTTCCTCAGAAAAACAACTCAATCCAATCTGAGAATTTATTATCATTTCAATTTAATTTGAATCTTTAAGAACAAGAAAAGAATATTTGTTATGTTTAATATCTTTAGTTTAATCTGTATCTGTCTTAATTATACCCTTTTTTCGAGTAGTTTTTTCTTCGCCAAATTGCCTGAGGCTTATGCCTTTTTCAATCCAATTGTAGACGTTATGCCGGTTATCCCTTTACTCTTTTTTCTATTAGCCTTTGTTTGGCAAGCTGCTGTAAGTTTTCGATAAAAATGAAATCTCTATTCAATTCAGAATTTCTTCGATAAAAAAAAATGATATTTTTATTCTGAAAATCAATAAGATCATAAATAAGATTCAGATAAGTCTGGACATTAGGAACCCTCGATTCAAAAAGTGAAATTCTGGTATTTTCTATTTTATATTGAAATTGAAATTGAATTTGAATAAGGGAGGGGGGTGATGATCTTTATCTTTAATCAGCTAATCAGCTTATTTCTTCTTTTGTTCTGACCTTTCCTTTATAAAATCCCATACAATACCTAATTATAGATATGGATATGACAAGAAATTTTTGATAACGAAAAAATACGAATCTTATTACATTAGAAAGAAATTCGTGAAAAGAAATTTCAAAAAAACTTCCTTTTTTTTTCATCTTTAGAGCGTCATATCAAAATAGTGTCTAGTGTGTGTCGTAAAATAGGTGATCTATTTCCTTAAAAAAAAATGATCTTATCTTATCTTGGAGATTTGTAATGCTTACTCTTAAACTATCCGTTTACACAGTAGTAATATTCTTTGTTTCTCTCTTCATCTTCGGATTCTTATCTAATGATCCGGGGCGTAATCCCGGGCGTGAAGAATAAAAAAAGATATGAGATTTGTTTTTACTTTTTCCTTAATTTTTTCATAGGTAAATGTATAAATAAATGGAATAGATACTAGATAAAGATAAAAGATTCATAAAAGAAAATAATCGAAATTTATTTAAATTCTAAAATCTCAAGTGATCAGGGGGTCGGAGAGAGAGGGATTCGAACCCTCGGTACGAATAATTCGTACAACGGATTAGCAATCCGACGCTTTAGTCCACTCAGCCATCTCTCCCCATTCAAAATTGAAAATTTATCTTTAACACGTGAAGTCAAGATTGAGAACAATTTTTCTTTTTCTTCAATGATTCGAAACAGATTTATCCAATAGAAAGAATACCTTACTTCTTTTATTTTGTACAAAAGGTTCATTTCCCCGGCCTGGTTAAGTATAAGTACTGGCCGGGCCAGTACTTCTTTTGTTCCGACGAATAAAAATTGTTATTGAAAAAAGAAGAGTAATTTTTATTCCCATTCCTAATTATTAGAAATTATATAAGATTCTAATAGATAGATTATTTTAGAAATTCTTTAAAAAATTATCTAGATCTAGATTAATGATTAATATAGAATATTCTATATATTCTATATTGACTATATTGAAATTGAAATATTCAATATTAGAGATTCTATATCTATTCTTAGTAATTATATATCTATTCTTAGTATATTTTAGTATATTATATATTAGAATATATTATAGTACCTTATATAGTAATTCTAGTAAATTAGAGTATAAATGATGAGTATAAATTCTAATATTTAGTTTCTAATATTTAGTCTTTATAGTAAAAGTGTTCTACTTTAATAGTATTTTAATAGTATTATAGTATCTAGTAATATAGTACTAATCGTCATCTTTCTTTTCTTATTCTTAAGTATAAAATTCGGAAATTAATTAATGAAAAACGAATTTCATTATAAATGAAAGTTGAAGTTCAGTATTATATTCATCTTAATAATTCACTTAAGAAGTCTTAATAAGAAAGAAGTATTAATAAAGAAATAAAATATATCTTATAAGAAAAATAATATCATAATATCAAATAGAAAACACATATTTCTAAAATGAGACTATAAATCATTTACTTGTTGAAAGCAAAGTACAAGCTTGAAAGTTTGAGGCCCAATTTACCCGAATTCAGAAAATCTGGTGGTTCAAGTGAAGGGAGGTTTCAAAAAAAAAAATACTTATAACTTTAGTACACTATTTCAATTTGACTAAACTTTTTACTATTCGCCTATTTTTTTTTTCAAGTTTTCAATTCCGCGCCGCAGTGGAGAAAAATACGTGTTAATGCTAGAATTTTCATGATTCTGATGCTATCTTGACTGCATCTGATTACTTTGTTGGACAAATGGTCCATTCATATTCAATAATGAATATGTAGCGGGTATAGTTTAGTGGTAAAAGTG